TAAGTTCAAGACACATAAGAGCTCTAACCATATTTCGACTTGTGATCAATCCATAAATACCAATAGAAAATAAATAGGCACTCAAAACAAGTATATGTTCGAGCATCATTAACCAAACTCCTTGTTAATTTTGATTCATTTCAATCTGAACAATAATTAAATCAATTCTAACAAATATGGAACAAAACAAGAAATTAGTAATAGATCGATAGAAAGCAAAAAGCTGTCTATTCTATTTTTTAGACAGGAATTCCAATTATTTGAATTCCGCTTTTTAAAGATTCCTTATTGACGAGCTATAGCAATTGCACCTATTAAAGCGACTAAAAGAATTATTGAAATAAGTTCAAATGGAAGAAAAAATCTGTTGATAAATGAATTCCAATTTGTTGACTATTACTTAGCAAATCTTGCTCTATAATCTGATTGGATTTTGTAGTCCAAACGATCCCATACCAGGACGTATCCGAAATAATAGTAATTAGTGAAATAAAAAGACTTGTACAAACCATTGAAGTAACTCCATCCCCAACGGTCAAAAGATGAAAATCTTTGTAATATTCGGAACCATTCATGAACATCACAGCAAAAATGATTAAAACATTTATAGCTCCTACATAAATAAGGAGCTGCGCAGCAGCTACAAAATATGAGTTCGATATAATATAGAATAAAGATATACAAAAAAGAACCAATCCCAAGGAAAAGGCTGAATAAATTGGATTCGGAAGTAATACTACTGCTAGACTTCCTAATATAAGACCTGATCCCAGAAAAACTAAAAGAAAATCATGTATTGGTCCAGGTAAATCCATTTAATTTTATAGAAAAAATCGAAATATTTCATGCCTTTGTTGACCTGACCAGGACAAAAGAAAAGCTCTCCTATTTCTTTAGACTACTTAATTTATTTTAATTGAATGAAATTTGAATGGGAGTGATTGGGGTTGATGTAGATACAATTATTGGGCTACTCTTATTCTCAAAAGCAGAGGTTTAAACTTTATATTTTGCAAATTATTATTCAAATAGAAATCGATTTTCAATCAAAACGAAGCCATGATTCTCGCTAACCAAGTGTTCCTTTGTATTGACCAAGCAAAAAACCTCATTTTTTTAGATCCAAAAGGGATTTTAGATTTGTCAATATTAAGGGTTTTATGCGTTTTTGATTTGAGGTGAATTTGAAGAAATTGTTCGAATTGTGTAATCGTCAATTATTGACACCGGTAACCGACCTAAAGAAATTTGATTATAATTCAATTCGTGACGATCATAAGTGGAAAGTTCATATTCTTCAATCATTGATAAACAATTTGTTGGACAATACTCAACACAATTACCACAAAATATACAGATTCCAAAATCAATACTGTAATTAAGTAATCGTTTCTTTCGAATATCAGTTTCCAATTTCCAATCAACAACGGGTAGATCTATAGGACATACACGAACACATACTTCACAAGCAATGCATTTATCAAATTCAAAGTGGATTCGGCCTCGGAAACGATCTGATGTGATCAATTTTTCATAGGGATATTGAATAGTTACCGGCAAACGATTCGCGTGGGACAAGGTAATCATCAAACCTTGACCAATGTACCTGGCAGCTCGTATTGTTTGTTGACCAGAATTCAAGAACTGAGTTAGCATAGGGAACATATCTGAATAGCTATAAAAAATTTGAATTCTTTCTTTCTCTTGTTTGAGACAAGTTGTGAAAATAGACTATTCTTTTACAGGGAAAGAAGTTGGGACGAAGTTGTTAATAATAGATTACCTAGAGAAATAGGTAAAAGAAATTTCCACCCAAGATTTAATAGTTGGTCCATTCTTAGTCTTGGTAAAGTCCATCTTGTTGCAATAGAAATGAACAAGAATAAATAAGTTTTAGATAATGTAATAAAGATACCCATTATTGTTCTAAAAACTTGACTTCTTTTAGTTATGTCAAAAAGCCCAGTAATAGGTATGTATGGAATAGAAAGATTCCAACCCCCGAAGTAAAGAACTGTTACAAATAATGAAGAAACTAGTAGATTTAGATACGAAGCAACATAAAATAAACCAAATTTGATACCTGAATATTCGGTTTGATAACCTGCCACCAATTCTTCTTCTGCTTCTGGTAAATCAAAAGGCAATCTCTTACACTCGGCTAGAGAAGAAATTAGAAAAACGATAAACCCTATAGGTTGACGCCATAAATTCCATCCCCAAAAACCATATTTTGACTGCGCTTCAACTATATCAACTGTACTTAAACTGTTAGATAATCATAGTCGACGAGAACATCACTGCTGCCGTCGCTATTCCAGAACCGTACATGAGATTTTTACCTCATACGGCTCCTCATAGGTCACAAATAAATCTAAGGGCCTTTCAAGATTATTTATCTTAATGTGTTTGTAGGATCGATAGAGAGTCAAACTCTTATCTTCTCATCCTAAGGCCTAGAATTAGACCAATGGAATTCTGTCTGCTAGATTTAGAATCAAAAATGCTTCTGAATTGATCTCATCTTTGAAGAATTTTCATTTTTCTTTCTTGATTAATAACTTTATCCTTGAATAAAAAAGACTTTTAAAAGAAATATCACATAGATATTTCAACCTATTATTTTATCATTTTCGATTACGAAAAAGAATTAGACATTACATAACAAGAATTTTATTTAGAGAAAAAAAAGCAAAATAGTTCTGAATAAAAAGATCTCTTTTTGCAATTCTAGTCTTTCGATTTTATTTCGTTCCTATTCTCCTTTCTCATAAAAAGAGGTATTACCAAAAGTAAAAGATTTCTTCGTTCTTGATAGTTATTTATTTAATCGGTGGATAGGAACATACTCTGGATCGAAATCGTGGGGAGTACTTATTAATCATTTCTACCAACTTAAAGCCCCAATTTGAATTACTTTTCTAAAAAGAAATATCCTTTTGGATAATTTTCAGAATCTCCATTACTAATCCTTTGTGTATCTTGGTCTTCCTAACCATCCACTTGTCTTTTTAATCTCTCCTTAGGGAAATACATCTATGGAAATAGATAATAAAACCCCATATGGTTGATCTTTTGAACCCGCTACAAGCCACGATGACTAATCAAACAATCTTGGGGTAAATAGTCTCGACTGTTTATATTTTTTTTCACTCAATTCTTGTACATAGGAAATGAGATTGAATTCCTTTAACAGCAAATTTTGAAGCCGTTTTATTTCACTCATATAACTATCTGATTTAATTCTGATTTAATTCATCAACCCCAACGATGAATAAAAAAAATAGATATTAAACTCATTTAACTTTCTTGCTAGAAAGAAAAGAAGTAGATTTTTTGTCTTACCGAATCGCACGTAGAGATATTGATAATACACATAGAGTTAATGGTATTTCATAACTAATTGATTGAGCAGCAGCCCTTAATCCACCTAAAAAGTAATATTTATTATTTGATCCATATCCCGACATAAGAAGTCCAACGGGAGCAAGACTTGAAACGGCAATCCATAAAAAAATACCAATACTAAGATCGGCTAGAATAAATCGATAGCTAAAAGGAATTACTGAATAACTGAGTAAAATGGATATGACTGCTACGGATGGTCCGATACTGAATAAACGAGTATCTCCTCTAGATGGAAGAAGATTCTCTTTGAAAAGTAGTTTTGTACCGTCTGCCAGAGCTTGCAGAATTCCCAAGGGTCCGGCGTATTCGGGTCCAATACGCTGTTGTATCCCCGCAGATATTTCTCTTTCTAACCAAACAATTACTAAGACACCTAGTGTGATTCCTAATACAAGCGTTAAAATAGGGCCAAGTATCCATATGATTCCATAGACTTCTTTTAAGGATTCCAATCTGGAAAAAGAATGGATAGCCTGTATTTCTGTTGTATCGATTATCATTTCAACGATCAACCTCTCCCATAATGATATCTATGCTACCTAGTATCGTCATAATATCAGCCAATTTCATTCTTTTAACTAATTGTGTAAGAATTTGCAAGTTGATAAAACCTGGGGGTCGAATTTTCCATCTCCAAGGAAAAACACTCTGATCTCCTATCATAAAAATTCCCAATTCTCCTTTTGGTGCTTCAACTCTTACATAAAGTTCTTTCTTGGACAATTCAAAGGTTGGGGAAGGTTTTTTACTAATAAATCGATATTCAAAATCATTTCATTCAGGGTCTTTTCTTCTATTAAAGCGCCGGATTTCTAAATTCTCATAGGGCCCCCCTGGAATTCCTTCCAGAGCCTGTTGGATAATTTTGATGGATTCTGTCATTTCACTGATTCGTACTAAATACCGAGCTAACGAATCCCCTTCTTTTTGCCATTGAATCTCCCAGTCAAATTCGTCGTAACACTCATAACGATCAACTTTACGAAGATCCCATTGTATTCCGGAAGCTCGTAGCATTGGCCCCGATAAACCCCAATTTAGTGCTTCTTCTGTGTCAATAATGCCTATGCCTTCAACTCGTTCTAAAAAAATAGGATTTCGTGTAATAAGCTTTTGATATTCAGCAACCCCGCTTAAAAAATAATCGCAAAAATCCAAACATTTATCTATCCAGCCATGAGGTAGATCAGCAGCAACCCCTCCGATACGAAAATAATTATGCATCATGCGCATACCGGTAGCAGCTTCGAATAGGTCATATATCAATTCTCGTTCTCGAAAAATATAAAAGAAGGGGGTCTGTGCTCCAATATCTGCCATAAAAGGGCCAAGCCATAATAAATGGGAAGCGATATGACTCAATTCCAACATAATAGCTCTGATATAACTAGCCCTTTTAGGTACTTGAATATTTCCTAGTCGTTCGGGTCCATTTACGGTTATTGCTTCTGTAAACATAGTAGCTAAATAATCCCAACGCGTTACATAAGGCAAATATTGTATAGTTGTTCGATTTTCCGCAATTTTTTCCATTCCTCTATGTAAATAACCCAATATTGGTTCACAGTCAATAACATCTTCACCATCGAGAGTAACAATGAGTCGAAGAACACCATGCATTGACGGGTGTTGAGGACCCATATTGACTATCATGAGGTCTTTTCTTGTAGTTGGTGCAATCATAAGTTTTTCTCGAGTCATTCTTCCATGCATTGCTGAGAATAAAAAGAAGTTCATCAAAATTTAAACGATTAAGCTCAAGCGGTATCACGCTTCAAATTAACGAGTTTTTATCTCCCGAATATTCAACCCGCCGATTAATTCTTTATAGCGTTCTCTATTTCTTTTTGACAAATAGGCCAGCAGCCGTTGACGTTTTCCCAAAATTTTTCGCAAACCTCTCTGGGATGAAGAGTCTTTTTTGTGCAATTCCAAATGTGAAGTCAGTTTCCTTATCTTAGTGGTGAAACTGAAGACTTGAAATTCAACGGACCCTCTGTTTTCTTTTTGAGAAATAACCGAAATGACTGAATTTTTTACCATAAAAAAAATCCCCCTTCGTTTTTTACAGATATGGATTTTACTGATCAGTAATAATAATAATGCCATTAATTTGAATATGGTATATACACTAATATAATCCGAAATTATTTATGAACTTCTAATTTTCTGAATTCAAATCAATTCATTAAATTTGAAATTAGATTTAGATAGGGGTAGAAAAGGATTGGTATATTTTTCCATTGAAGAATTTGAATTGAGACCTAAAATGAAGAAAGTTCTAAGGTTCTGTTGATTCATTTCGAGAGCTAATTGAAACATTACTGAAATGTGAGACAAGACATGTGATCCGTATATTTCTTTGCTTTCCTCTACCTCATATACCCTACTAGAATATATCTATTCTATATATACATAGGGTATAGGATATATAGAATAGGGTTATAGGATATAATGTATTATCCACAAATTTTCAATCGTGGATACATCTGTATCCTTAACATACTGAAACGACTGCCATTATTTGTATCAAACCAATAACGATTCATACAAGCTAAATCTTCTAATCGATAATTAGGCCAAAGAAAAAGCTTTAATTTCATTAATTGATTTTTATCTTTATCAAGATGCTTATTGTCGTGTGAAACTGGGGTGCTTTTTTTTAGGGTTTTTTCGTTCCAAAATGCTGGATTTCTATCTATATTTTTTCTATTCTTTGAATTGAAACAAATTAGAATTCTCAATTTTTTACGACGTTTAAACGATAAAATATTTTCAGGAACAAGAAAATCAAAACGATTTTGATCTCTATTTTTGGTTATTCTTTGATGTGTTGAAATAGCTTCACCAAAATGATTCTTAGAAACATATACTTGCTCTTGGTATTTTTGATTAGTTTGGTGTTTACTCTTATGAATCAACGAAATACCTATGGTTTGATACATAATAAATTGTCCATCTTTTTTTCCAGACAGGCGGGCGGGTTCTATAATCAGTACTCCCCTTTTCATCAATTCTGTAAGAGTTAAATTCTTCTGAATTAGCATTATATCCAAACTAATTTCTCTCTTGTGAATCGAGGATAGAGTAATTTTTCTTGGATCTACAAGTTTAAGCAGGAGGCAATATACCTTGATATTATTGATCATTCTTTGATTTAAAGTATCGTCCCATCTTAATTGAAAAAGCAAATAACGTTTCAGGAAGAAATCTAGCTCTGCTTCCGCCTTGTTTTTGTATTGTTTTTTCTTTTTCCCTTTTTTTATGCCTGACCTTACATAATTTTCTTCAATATCTTTTGGTTGTGATAGAACGGATCCAAGATCTCCTCGACTTATAGGTTCTTTTTCTTTTTGATTTCGATACTTTTTTTTCGATGCTATCAAAGAATTTCTCTTTCCCTTTTCATTGATTTTTTTATTTTCACTACAAGTTTTATTTTCATTTATATTCAAATTTAAAAGAAGTAATTTACTTGGTATAAACCAAGGTTTCATTTTATATACATTAGAAAGTAATACAAATTCTGGGAAAAACCAAGATTCCAGATTTGATATGGGCTGTTTTAGGATTTTTTCATTCATTCCCATCCAATCAAAAAACCCTTCGTGAGAATTAGGTGGATTTTTTTCTGGAATCATAAGATAAGAAAGATCTTTTTTAGAAATTATTTGATAATTTTTAGTAAAAATTTGAATATTTTGATTCCTATTGGTATCGATCATGGTCCAGGCCTCAATATCGACTTTTTGTTTAAGATAAAAATTGAGAATATTCCAATCAAAATATTTTCTATCGGCCACTTTTTTCATATATAGAGTATCGACCCTTCCTAGATTATTATTTAGATAATTATTAATAGGGATGTTTCTGGGCATATCCAAAAGGGCCTCTTTAGACGTGTAAGAAACCCCTCGATTCTTATTTCTTTGAAACGGGGATCTATAAAAAAAGCATTCCGTTTTCTTTTCATAATCAAGAAATTTATATGATAAAAGATCATATCTATAGTATTTTTGAAAATTCTCTTTTGGATTAGATAATGAATATACTTCAAATTGTTTGTTGGAATCAATTAAGGGGTCTTTTTCATATGAATGCCGTTTGCTTACAATTTCCTTTTTAGCTATATGATGCTTATGAAGCGCATTTCGCCACTTTTCTGGTATTAATCTAGACCATTTTATCTGAGATAAATTGTATTGATAATGTTCTCTTAACCAGTTTTTCCATTGATTCATTTCATAACTCGGAAGTTTCTTATCCCCCAATTTCGAATGAACCACTCCTCGCGTTTCAAAATAATCCTTTATTTCGAGTTTCGGAAAAAAAGGGATTCCTTGATAGTGAAGAACAGATCTTAATTTATACGAATTACTAACTTGGATTTGTGATAATTTGTAAAATACATATGCTTGGGATATGGCAGATAAGTCATAAAAACGATGTGAGTTAGTTTTACTATTACTAATATTATGAAGTGACTTTGAAATAAACAGAATTGGGTTTTTCTTTTTTTTATTAATTATTTCTTGTTTTCTTGAATTATTATAAATGGATTTATCAATCATTTTTTTTTTGAATTCAAGAAAAAGTTTTGTATTCATTTTCGGAATATTAATGCTCGATAAAAAAATATCTGTGTATATTCTTTCAATAAAAAATTTTAAAAAAAAAGGTAATTTACAAATTATTCGAGCATTTCTTCTTTTTAATAGTTTCCATTTTTCGAATCTGTTAAGATTATAGTTTGTTTTGTTAGCACTAATAAGATTATTTATTCTTGTAGTTACTTTTTTTTTCTCTGTGGATATTTTTTCTATTTGATTGAGAATTGTACTTGTTCGATCGTCCAGATCCTTCATTTTTTTTTCTGTAAATGCATAATTTGTCCGACTCGGAGATGCAATTTGACTCAACGATTCGTGAATTATTTGATTGCTTATTAGGGAATCTTTTACTTCTCTCGATTCATATATTTCGACTTTTCTTAATCGAAATAATAGAATTGGATTCACTTTTGAAAATTCTTTTATTTTTTTTGCTATCAAAACAACACTTTTGATAACCCATTTTTTTGCTTCTTTTGAATGTTTTCCAAGAATTTTTGTTTTTCCTTTGAAAACGAGTAGCACTCCAAAATACTTCTTTTTAACTTTTCCAATTTTTTTGTTTAATTCCGTAAAAATGGGTTTAAAAAAGGAAACTCGTTTTCGGGGCGAGCCAAAAGGAAGTTCGGCTTCCATTCCCCAAACTGTTAAAAAACAAAAATCAGCTTTTTGTTTTTGCTTTTTCATTAGATCTTTCTGAGAGGATCCTAGTTTCGATTTGTTCCAAGGTTTCAAATAGAAAGGAAATAAGATTTTTATCTGAATGCCATTTGTCAACCAATTTTTCGGAAATTCTGTTTCGGATAATGGAACACCATTATACGTACATTTTAGATGTACCTCTCTACCCCATTCATGCAAATCCTCAGACCATTCAGGAAGTTGAAATAGGAGTATACGTACAAAATTTTTCGCAATTATGAATGAAGGTAATAGAATATATTTTCTAAAAATAGATTGAGTTAGTAACATGCAACCTCTTATTACTTGCGCAAGTGGAATGGTATCCCAGGACTCTGCTATCTCTATTCGTGCGTTCTCTTTTCTTTTGTTCTTTTCTTTTTTTTCTTCTTTTTTTGTTTGTTCCCCTATAGACTCTAAGATTTTTAATGCTTCCCCCTCCCCCACCCGATTTCGAAAAATGAGTTTAATCAACCCGGAGATATCAAAAGAAGAAAGAGGTTTCTTTTGTATTCTGTCCAAAAAAAGAGGGGAGTGCGCATTTGCTTGCAATAATTCTAAAATGATGATTTTACGCCTTTGAGACCGCATAGAACCCTTGATTATACCTCGCCGAAAGTCTGATTGTTGTGAATAGCGTATTAAAGACACTTCGTCGGCGGTTGTTTGCTCGAACGTAGTTGTATCGGTATTAGGATCAGTATCTTTCTTGTTAGCAGTAAAAATCACTACATTTTTGCCTTTTCTTGAGCGAATTTGATGATCTACAGGCACGTCTTCCTGATATTCTCCCGATTGTTGTTCTAACTCGGTTATTAATTTGTATGACCATCGAAGGACTTTTTTATTGATTTCTTTTATTCTAGTCAATTTTCTGATAATTTTTTGATCATTAACATCAGTTGCAATTTGGGTTAATAAAGATTTTAAATATTTTGTTCTTATTCTGCCTTCTGAAAATAAAGAAAGAACCTTCCAATTTACATCGGCGGATCCTGGTTCTCTACCAACTCTATTAATGAAAGTTAAGAAATCAACTTCCGTTTCTGTTGATAATGTTTTTTTTTCAAATCTATTTATTTTCGGTTTTAATTCTTGGTAATCAGTATCCGAAAGAAGGATACCATGAATTCGATTTATCCCAAATTTGTGTATGAAATTTTTTATGAGAGTTTGTTTTAAGATTGGGGATGAAAAGTTTTTATAGATTGTTTTCCGATATGATTTGTTCAGGAAAGGGTCATATTTTTTTGATAAGTATTCTTTTGTATAATCGTCATTACACAACCGAGTCCTTGTTT